CAACCAACTGTCCCAGGCCGGGAAATAGCGTTCCCGGAAGAAGCTTTCGCCGCCCCTAGCTCTTAGCTGTCTCCTTTTAGTCAGAGGTCAAAAAACTGGAATTCGACATCAATGGAGAAGAAAGCAGACTTGTTCGCTCACTCTTCTTGCCAAAGTGATTGATCTCTCTTTATTTTCGGACTGGTATTCCCGCCGAGGAGACCCGCCCCGACCTTGATTAGCTCACTCTTTTCTTAGCTGGTCTTTGCTTTCCAGTGAACATTCTCTTTCTAGAGAGAACTGGTGTGCACCAGAGCTGGAGCAATTCATGGAAAGCATCCTTATCTGATTAAAGAACGGAGAGTCTCATCTCCTGGGGCCTGACCCTGTGATGTAGAATCCTTTGCTCTTTCACGCATTGATCTTGATTCGGGTTTCAATTCATTTCTTTCTCAGCCTTGCACCCGGTAATAACGGAACTTGAAGTCTTGCTCGTCTCTTTCATTGACCAGGAAAGGATTCTCAGTGATAGGAGGACACTCTATCAAAGGCCTTGATCCAGCTCTCGCTTCTGTCTCAACTACAGGCCTTCACTCTACTCTCTCGTTCAGATCCTCCGTTCTAGGTCCAGGCATACGCAAGGATGGGAAGGAGACCACAACTCCAGATCGATGTCCCAGGTCAGGTTACCACCCCTCTCTCTATCGCTCTCTCCCTCGGCATACAATCAATGGGCACAATAAAATTCTGAAGTGGATTCAAAAACTAGAAAGCCTTAAGATCTTCCCTCTCCTGACCATGAGGAACGAGTGAATGAAAGCATAAATACGGGCTCTCATGGATTAGTCGTCATGAGGCCCTCTTGATAATCTTTGTCTTTCGTGATCTTCCCCCACATAGGGATGCTATTCTTGCAAATGCTTACTGCCCAACAACATCTTTTCGAAGCAAACGGAGCTCACCGATATCCAGTTTTTTTTACATTTACAAAGGGATTCAGACAAGGAAGGCTGTTAAGCATGCAGACTGATTCTCTTTTCTTACGTTACGTGAATTAGATACTACTGAAATGCAGTTTCACTCCTCAGAAGAAGGTAAGATGACTATAGGCAAGAAAGAGAGAATTGAACCTAAGGCTTGCCCCCGAAACATTTGGAAGGAATGCCGCTTTCAACCTCCTTCTATCGACATCGACGGCTCCGAGGAAAAGAGCATCTTATGGCCATGACCGTCTAAAGATCATTTCTATCTCACGAATTGGATTTGAACCAATATCTCCGGGCTACTTTCCTTTTAGTCGATCGTGAGTGGGTCTGTCGTCCTCCTCATTATAGTCCTCCTAAAATCAATAGCATTTCGTCGGAAAACATCCTGTCTTTTTACCGCTCCGTGGGTAGTCCTATGCATAGTAAGTACTATAGCCCCAATCATGGCGACTAATAAAATTAGACTAGGAACCAAAAACCAGACGAAATAGTAGGTATAAAGTAAATTGCCCAATGTTTCCAAATTAGTCCAACTTCGTACCTTTCCGGCATAAACCGTATATCTCAGAGAGGTCGTCTTTCTTTGGGTTGGTAGTAATGGAATGGTTTCATTATCTAAAATGAAGAACATTTCCCACCAAAGGATCAGTCCAATAATACCACTCACTGGTAAATAGCGCAATACTTCTTCGTGAATCTCCGCTATTTGAATATGGAACATCATAACAACGAATAGGAATGAAACGGCTATAGCTCCTATATGAACTACTGGGAAGATCATAGCGGAGAAGTCGAGACCTAACAAAAGAAGTAAACCTGAAGTGTCGCGAAAGACTGGGATGGGAAACAAAACGGAATGTACCGGATTTTTAGCACGTGCAACCATCAAACCAGAGACCAAAGCAGGGCTCGACAAAACAGAAAGTATCATGGTACGTCGTCCTTCCCTGAAATGGAACTTTCATGCTGGAGCAAGAACTAGCATGAAAGTCGATCTATTACGACCAGCGCGGTTGTTCGTATTTCAATTTCTTCTTCCAAGCCTTACATGCACTAAGTTACTTATATCCGTGAAAAAGTTCATATAGAGCTTTAGGATTTGATTTCAGGTGATTAATCCAATCACCGTGCTCGGATACGGTCGAGCCAATTTCTAAGCCCGAGATAATCTGGTCTGTCGCCTCGGAATAAATTTTAGTCATTTCCTCCGAGTTAGAAAGTTGCCATTTCGGCCGACCACGCTCACAGTAATGGCGAAGCTGCTCCCGAACCAAGGTATGGAGCTCGACCTTTTTTTTCATAAGTTCTTCTGGATCCATATTTGGATCTACAGAAGTTTGGGCGGAGTCGGCAGCCTCTGTGTGCGAGGGCCCATTCACAGAGGATGATGACGAATCTGGCATCGGTTCCAACAAGACACGCTCGTCGAAACTTTTCCAGCTGTCAGTAGCCGGCTCCGAGTCCTCCCCCGAGGTCGCTGCGCCTGAACCCCGAACCATCCAGGAATGGAAGGTCTCCTCGAAGTGGGGGAAGGCGCTTACCAACCACTCTTCAATAAAATAAGGCAGATACAAACCTTTGGCTTGCAATACCAGCCGTAAAACAAACAGACAAAGTTTGATGTAAAGTTTATATTTCTTCCAATCAATATCAATAAAATTTAATACAATTACAGGAATGACCCACCTTTTACAAAAAGGTGTAAAATAAGCTCGAGTACGATCCGAAGCACCCCTTTTCCATTCATAGAGAGATCCAATCGTCAAAATCAATAAAAAGGCCATCATAGACCAAGATCCAAACGGATCAATCTTGTTGGGAGGTACTGCCCAAGGAAAAGAAAAGGTGACTTCCGGATCAGGAATAATAAATAAAATTGAAACAAGATAAAATCGTATATCGAAACGACTTCTGGCATCACCGAAAGGATCGAAACCACATTCGTAGGCCGACAATTTTTCTGGATAGGTCGAACTATTGGAAGCAAAGGGAAAAGGAAGACCGAGTGGGATCAAAGAAACTAGCAGACTGATCACTAAATAGATACAAATAGGTGCAAATTCTGACATGACCACAAACCACTTGGTTCTTTCGCTCCATTCTCGCGGAGCGGCATACCGGAAAAAAAGATCATTAAAAAAGCGTGAGTCGTCATTCCATAAAAACTTACCTTACCCTAGAAACCATATCAACCGATTTAATTAACAAATGAATCCCCCTCCCCTTGTTTGGGGGGTTCATTTTTCTGAGGAGGGGAGTAGGCCGGATTCTGTAGTAAAACCGGCATTAGCGTTTGGCCATTCGGACCAACGGAGAGGCTAAACAGCGGTAGATATGGGTACTTATGGGGTGCATTCAAATAAAAGTAAATACACCTCTTATTGAACTCAAAAACCTCCTTAGAGGAGCGTTCATGAAAATCGAGGGAATGCACTAGATACTCTTTCCTAATTCCAGTTACTAAACCATGGATGGTATAAATTAGAGAAAACATTAAAAGACTGACTGCTATAAAAAAACTATAGGCGAAATGCGGATGTTCCCGCAATATTGTAAGGATAAAGTCCTTCATTTGATTTTGTTCATTAAAAGACTGCTCCCCAAAAGGAGAGACTTTCTTTTTCTCTCCCTATTCAGGAAGACGGAAATCGCCAGTTGGGTTTACCAACCAAGAAAGACATGGGAAAAGAAGGATGCACAAAGGAAACAGGAAAGCATTTCTCGGGAGCAATATCAACTACCCGCTCTAATATAATTTAATAAAGACCTAGCTAAGAGACTTTACTGAATGACTTGATCGATCGTACTAGATAGATAGGTATCAGATAGACCATAAACCTTTCATACGCTATTTTTGATCCAATCTCGCACTTGGTCTGATCCTCTTTATTGATGTTCCCTCACAGACCCATTATGTAACCTGATCTTATTACGACGTATCTTTCTTGTCTTGATTGAATACATCATTGATTGAAACAATCATGCAAGAGGTCTGCAACGTCAATTGCGTGCGTAACGAGTTAGAACGGCACCATGTGAGATTCTCATCCCGACTCGTTCGATTAATGGTGTTGCTGTCAGCCCTGTTCCTAGAGATCTGGGACGGAGGGACGCAAGATAGAGCAAGAGGTTTTTTGATCGCCCTTTTGAATAGGCAACTTTTACACACGGGAACTTACGAATAATGATTCCCTTTGACAGGAACTCGCTTATAAGAGACTCTCTTCGATGCAACTCAAAGGAAGTCGCTCCAGGAGTCCAGAGAGCAAGCAGCCAACGGTCGGAAGATGTTCTAGACTAGCGTGACCGGAACCTCTGAGGATAGAAAGCCCGCTGCTTACCAGATTATGCTAGCAACTTCACACCAACAGAGAGCAAAGATAAGGCGGAATGGAGACCATAGGTCTCCGCGCCGGCTCAAAAAGAAAGGTTCTTACTCCGAGAAGACTTACCAAAAAGAGCCAAAGCGTTCAGGTCAGCAACTCTACCTTCGCCTACTTCGGAAGGATCCAATGAAAGTTGGCCCAATTGCTTGAACATAGAACCTTTGTATCCGAGAGTAGACCTGTCATTCAAGAGCAAATTACTTGACTATCAGCCCAAGGATCAGGGCAACCTCTTGGATATCTCGCTTCTTGGCCGCTCTTTACACTGTCCCACCATTTGGTGGTGTGCGGAGAAGATATATCCGGGGAAGCGCTTTGATAAGTATGCTATCCTTGGCGACGATATTTGTATCGCCGACTCAAAGGTCGCAGAAGTCTACCTATCTACACTTAAGGATTTAGGTGTGACTATATCACTTCCTAAGTCTTTAGTCTCAGATGTGGGTGGCGCTGAGTTTGCTAAGAAGTTTAGGTGTAAGAATTTAACAGTGGATTTATCCCCTGTTTCTATTCGCTAATTCCCATACAATACATGGAATAATGTATTCCCTTTGTCATCTCTATAAGATACAGAGGTTTTCCACTCTATGTCGATTGTATGGTATTGGTTATAGGCTTCTTGGTAAACTTAACCACACTAAGTCGTCTACAGTCTTACGGCTGAAGGCGATTTGGTTAAAGGCTAAGCTACCTTTCGAGTTGTGGCTTGGCCAGTGCTGTCCTGTCGACCCTTATTTAAAAGGTCGATTGATCTGGAAGCTTCAACAAGCTTTCAGACCTAAGGATCTTGTGGTGCCTCCAACGAGTACTTATAAGTCTGAGACTTTTGAGTACTTAGAGGATATGACACTTCTAAGATCTTGGACTGAAGCCTGGCTCAAGTACGTCGGGTGGTATTACGCTACTGCTTTATCCCCAGATGTTTCCATCGAGGATTTTATCCAAGCTCCTGTTGTTACTACTCGCTCTTTCCAGCGAGGAAAGAGTTTCCACTTCTGACCCGTTTCGGTCTGGTCAGTCCCAAGGTGATCTTGTTGGGTCTGTTTCTGATCAAGCTGAACTTTCTTTGTTGGAAGGGAGTGAGAACCTCTTTGATGCTGAGGTTGCGGCTCATCGAGAACTGTTGCGGGGAGACCATAGCTGAGGCTGGGCTTGATCCTAAACCTCTAACTATCCTAGGTTCTAGGTTAGGTGGAAGTGAAAAGACTAAGGGAGATGCAGATTACAGCATTGCTGATTCAGAGAAGATCCAAGTATAAGCCTTCTTTTTAGTCGTTGATGATGATGTATGCAGGGAGAATCCTAGACCAGTAGAAGTAGACCCTGCCGTCGTGGTTGATCCGGTTCACTGAGGAGCAGGAAAGCCTGAATAGGGAATTTCTTAAGAGAATCAAGATGTGGCAAAGAAGGAAATCCCCTTTATAATGCCATCGATATAGATGAGACTACGGTGCCCAAAACCTTAGGCTTAGGACATGACTTATTCCCATAGCTATAGCTTGCTTTCTATAGATGAGCCCTTCGTTCAATGTGCCTTTGGAAGGATAAAGCGGCACATACCAACCTGCTAAACAATCGAGCTTCCATTGATGGATCAAATCCAGCTATAAGTGATCGAGTACTTCCTTCCAGAAAACTATGGTTGAGTCAGCCCTAGGAGAACAGCGCTTTGAGTCCCTTCTCTCGAGTACTGGTTTGAATAGACAGACCAGCCAAGATTGAAGTACCAAGTGTAACAGTCACACTCTTGCCCCCCTGTGACCATAAGCTCAATCCGAACTTAGCCCTTACTGACAAGATTCACCATCTGACTCTTGTACCAATCGGGGACCACAAAGTCACTACTCCACTTTTCCACACCTCGGAATTCCACTCAAAAGTTCCATTAAGTTCTCACAACCGCGCCAACCGTGTACAGTGCACGCAAGAGTGTCTGCCTACTCTGCAACGAGACCTCAAAGGTGCCAGCTGCATCGTCACACAAGTCCTCCCACCAGGCCACAATTCAATTCATTCGACGGTCTGAACTCTTGACTTGACAGCACTACTATCATCCATTGCTTGATGAGGAGTGAGGAGGGCGGTGTGAAGGGATTGCTAACGAAAAGGCTTTGAAAGCGGATGCCATTGAAAGAAAAGAGAGTGACGAAACTGACGGGAATAAGGTGAAGCCAGACCTGACCCGAGGGTGACGGAGATTAGTGTGCTACCTTTTTGGGTATCAATTAGTTAGAGAACGTGGGCTGCATTGGCTTAGGAAAGGGCGGGTTTCGGTCTTGGTGGTTGACTAAGGGTAAGGGCATTATGTAGCAAAGTGGACTTCCCATTGCTATTATAAACTAAAATAAAGGGCTTGTTCTCCTACCTAAGATTCCTTTCCTAGCCTATTCAATGTGGTCATATAATAGAATTCAATGGGAAGAGGATAGAGTACCGAGTACTAGAGCCAGTTAGTTGCTAACCTGAAGATAAGGGAATCGAAGAATTGAATCCCATTGGGTTTACTAGTAAGCATCCTGCGCCAGCAGTTAGAGATCCTCTATGTACATCTAAGGGCTCCTTGCTCATGTTTTCAACATAGATCCGACTTCCGGGTATAAGAAAGAACCAAGACCTTCCTTTTAGTAAAAGATGGGTTTGCTTTTCTACGCTTCGGTTAGAGCAAAGCCTTCTGCCCAGCTCCCCGGTTCGAGGACGGGTCAGTGCAAAGCACTTTGTTGATGATTGCAGGCGTCATGTTAAGGCTTTAGTAAAGGAGCATAGTTTACAGATTTGGATTATTCTAGAACCGCGAAAGCGGACACCTTTATAAAGAGACTTGGGTTGGATAGTTGCTTTAGAGTGGAGGCTGAGGGATTTGAAGGTGGAATATGGCTTCTATGGAAGTCAGAAAAAAGATTCCGTTCTCATCCTCCGGGACGAAAGCTAGCTCACTGCCTCACACCACTCTTAAGAATTGGCACCGCACCCTAACCCTCTGGTCACTTCACTTGGCTTTCATGCCTGACTTGTTGTTATTTATACCCCCGTTTCTAACGGTTCACTTCGCTAGCTGCGGTCCCCTACTTCGGTGACCCTTTCCTTGCGGCTTGGCTTGCTTGCTCGCTAATCATTGGCTTTAGACAGCGATTTCTTTGATGTCTGTAGGATGAGAGTTATTGCTTCATCCGTAGTTCTGCTGATTTAGGAGTAGGTCTTGGCTCTGAAGGCTTTTCTTCTCGATGCTTTGTCCTCTAGTCCCGCTTATTCTAAGTCTATCTAAGTCTATGGTAGAGCCCGAGCCCGGGAAGGTTCTCCATGACAGACGAGAAAGGCTTTTTGGTCCCTTAGTAGTAATAGTAGTTACTCCCAGCCCCTTTCCTTTACAGAAGAACATAAAAGTTTATTAGTTGCATCCGAGGTTAAAAGCCCTGCTCATAGAAGGGATGGAGACAGCTACTTTTAGAATGAGAGAGGCATGGACCAATGCAATGGTGTCAAAAAAAAAGGCATTTATTTGGTCCAATCCAATCACAGCTTATTCCGCCTACACCTTCTTTGCCGAAAGCCCTTGTCTGTGGCTATCTTCTACATTCTCTGCCATCTTCCGTCATCCCCTTGATCGACTGTCCCTAAAGCAAAGAGCCAATGCCAGCTACTCTTCTAAGCCATAAAGCTATGGGCTAAGCGGGTGTCGAACTCATACCTTCTACGCTCCGTTCCTGGGATTGGCTAATGCCTTTCTCTTTCCTAGAGGATATCCCGGTTCGTGCCACTTTCACGCACGGCGGGATTTTTTTCCATTTTCTTCGCATTCTATTTCGATAAAGGGCTAGGCTAAACCTAAGGATTTCCTTACCTTAGGCTTACGACTGCTTCGAGAGCATCTAGAGCGGGCCATTCCCCTATCTGTTCATTTCTGATTCAACTCGATCAGTCACCTGAGAAAAATCACACTATTGATAAATAGTAAGTTAGCAACTCATGAATGGAATAAGAGAATAAAGACGAGCTGGATTGACTGACGGAAAAGCTTGGAAACGAAGTCACTTATCAATCGATAACTATATGCGTTACACAACTTCGATTTTCAACAATGGAATAAAAACCTTATAATTATAAGTCGAGAGACAAAGAATTTCGAATTGAATGAATTCGTATTCGTTACTGTCCAATTTATGTTATTTGTCGATATTGGTCTGTAAGAACCATCGAGTCTTCGTCTCACTCGTATCAAATCCTAGCTACTCTAATGCTCGTGCAATTTAGCTTCTAAACCTCATGAACTCAAACTCATTAGTTCGCTCTGGATCTTCTCAATTCATCTTTCAGCTTCATTGCTCTAAAAGCAAGCCTTGAATTGAATGAATTTCGAAATTGCTTAACTTAATGGGAGAGAACATCGGGCTTGGTTCCGTACTCCCTCAATCCAAGAAGGAACTCCACAAGCAAGGAACCATGACTTTCCGAGCATATTAGCGAAAAGGCTCATACAGAGGCAAGGAGGCCAAAAGCTTTCTTTATTTGTTAGCTTCCCGAAGAGAGGAGATGCGTCTTCGAATCAACCCTTGAACCTAACCCTCGGAAGGATGGTCTTGGCTGTCCTTTGGCTTATTCCCCGATCGGATGGACAACTGGTGACCTCGGGTGAGGGGCACGAAGGGAAGGGTATAATCAGTCTGGCTTTCCAGTCTCACCCAAGAGTCCCCGAAAGGGCCACTAGTAAGTAAGACTCTATCTTAGATTCGATTACTATACTATTTTATTAATTGATGTATGTAGTTTTATATAATAATTACGGGAATTGAATTCAGGCTGAAAAGCGCGAGACACAGAGTCAGGGGTTTACAGAAAGTGGAATGTGGAATGGATAAAGAGAAGAGGTCGACTAGGGCGCCAACTAAGGGCCAAAGAGACAAAGAACCACCAGCGGCTCCACCGAGTTTCCCCGGTAGCCTACCAGTGAGAACTACTAGGCGGGAAGGGATCTAGTCGAATTCAAGCAAAAGAATACAACCCATGCATGCTACAAGAAAGCTTGTATTTCCGTCTGGTCCAATAGATGTAACTGGCACCTTTCAGGTCGAGTCTGAAGCCATCTCTAATGCCGGACGCTTCCTCTTTTTTTTGTGCTATTCCTCATCTTGAAATCCATGCTGAACACATGGAATTCGATGCTTTACTTCCTCATTCTAAGTCCATGTGGACCTCCTACAAAGGAACGTCAGCCAGAAAAAGGTTCAGCACGACCCTGGTTCAGGTGGAAATACTTTCAAACTACGCATCCACTCACACTAGGCTTCCTTTGCTACCGGGGATGTGCTCCTAAACCTGGACTAGACTTGCTATTATCAAATAAAAAAGGTCTCTGCCCTTAGCCTTTTATTTAAAGAAAGAAGACTGGTTGCCGACTACCAACTGCCATGAAGGGCCGCGCCTCTTCTGGTAGTTTGACCATGCTTTTTTCCATTCATTTCAGACTTTCAAATATGACACGAAAAAGTATATCTAAAAATCTGTAAGACTTTCTTTCTCTCCGTTATGTTAATATAATATAAATAATATTATTCTATCCTTCACATTCCTATTGGGATAAGTTTTATCGCTTCGCACCTTTAGAGCTAAAAAAGCTCCATACTTTGGACAGAGAGTTATTTCCGACTTTAGCACTCTTTTTGTGTGCCGGGGAAGGAGTAGGAGGTGGAATCATTAGTGAAGATATCCGCGCACAGTAAATCCGATCAATAGGTTGCAATCAGATAAAGGAAAAGTTACATATTTGAGGAAGAATACGAACGGGATTCCACTGCACATTCATAGGCTGTTAGGGAGGGTTGTGCAAGTGAAGTGAAGAAGGCCTAGGGCATTCATTAAAAGAAGACAGACAGGGGTTTGCATGGATGTCTTTAAGGGTAAGCCACTCTATGGCTATTAAGGATGAAGCCTTCTAGCATTAGATATCCACGAGCAGAATAGGATCCCCAACATGGGACAGGTGAGGCTTGGATTTCCGCTAGCTAGGGATTGGGGTCGGAGAAAAAGGCACCCAATGCAATGAAGAAGACTTTGCGAAAAGGACTGCTTTCGATTCTTTCTTGTCTATCGGATTCTGTTGAGAAGAGGGGACAAGCATCCGACCCGATTTCATGCGGGCTGTCCTAACAAGCCAAATATCATATAAAAAGATAGGATGTTTCGAGAAAGTCTTCGTTTTTCGTTTCCTTTGAAAGTTCCTTAAGAGCAAAGAGGCGATTCGTGACCTGGAAGGCTGCTAGCAAGAGGTTCTGCAAGAAAGAAGGAGCTTTTGGACAAATCCGCCGAAAGTCCGTGGCATTGGGCATCACGTTAAAGACCCTTATAAACAAAGGACTGACATATATAATACCCCGCGTGGTCATATCATAAAATAAGGAACACCGGAACTCACAACTCCGCATATTTCTTACGGGATCTGATGCGAGTTTGAACCCTATAGTCAGTCGAGCTTTTGGGCTAACGTTCTATTTTCTGAGTGACCGGCCTCGATTGCTCAGACGTGGGAGCAGCCCTCCCGAAGCTTTTCCTGATTTTGGGGCTGGCATGTTTCATTGTCGTGACGAGGAAATTGCGTATAGAAAGAAAGAAAGATTGTCTCAATATCAAGGCAAGCGAGTAATTGCATCAATCCCATCCATGGAATTTCCGGAAGAGTCACTCGCCAGAGCAGAGGAAGGGAATTCGGAACTCAATCACCAAGTTTACCTTCCCATTGTCTATGCCAGCAACAAAGGAAGAGGTGAGCTACCAACTCGTCACCTCCCCTCTCGTTCCACTTCTGTCTGTTCTTTCATTGTCAAGTGTCGGACTCTGGTCTTTTTGGAACAAGAAAGTGTTCCGTGAGTGAGATTTCCCCTCTCTTCTTTAATCTTCCCAAAGCTCACTAATTTAGTGATAGAGGCTCTAATGCTGCTAGCGACGGGTAGCTACTAGGAAGAGTTGACGGTATGAAATTTCTCGACCTATAAAATCTCATAAGAGAAGAAAGCTGCTAGCAGAGGAGAAGTGCCAGACGAAAGTGGATTGATGTAGTTGCGTGTAGTTCACTTTTTTCTTCGAGATTGGCTTGGTGTGCAGTGTACCGCTTGTGTAGCCTATGCGAAGCGAACAAGCAAGGGATTGATTGAGGACTTAGAAGGTACGGAAGTGAAAGCAGACTCAGAATCCAGTTAGAAAGAGAAAGGTTCTAGAGCAAGGATATCAGACCAGTGATAGAGCTCTTAAAGCCCCTTTCATTGCTCCTGGCGCCTGAGCGCGATACCCTGAGATCGGGAGGCTTGCTTCTTTCTTGCTTCATGCTGGAACGAGTGCTGACAGAGCACCTCTTCAGAACTACATGAATGGGTTGGTTGCTTAGCAGCTGTGAACAACGGATAATAGGAGTTCTCTCTCTAATGGAGTTGATGGAATAGAGAAAGAGAACCCGGGTTTCATAAAGAAGAGAATGTTTCCGCGTATCTGTTCCTTCGGACTGTGTACAACATTGGACGTCGATCCGTATGGGTTTTCTTTGCACTGTATCTTAAGCAGTGTTCAGTGAGTCTGAAGTTGATGTACGGGGGGCATTTTCCTTATAATTCAGATTAACGTCCTTTGCTACGCTTACTCCTGCTCTTATTGGAATCTAAGCCTATATAGAGAAGATATATGTCAAATAGCTTCTTCGAAGCATTCTTACTAATACCGGGGATTCTCCAAAAGTCACTTTCACACTGTAGATTCGCCAACTACCGATGGGGATCGACACTACTTCCAACACTAAGATTTGGCTTAGACTAAAGCTACGATCAACATTCGAAACGAGAAAACGACTATTACTCGAACGCGTACTACTGCCGCCCCTGTCTGACCTCCTCCTCCGGTCTAAGAAAAAGAGAGCTAACACGTACTACCAATAAGATAATTAGACTTTCGCTAGGCGCTGAAAGCCCTCCTCTACCGGCTGCAGACTCTGTCTTAGTGTTTCCCTTCGGTAAGGAATAAGAGTCCTAACACCTGCTAACAAGAAGATTTATTATCTATTATCACTACAGGGCGCCGTCCTTGGTAACGCAGCAGACAGTTCCTTTAGTGCATTATACCTGGAAAATTCGACCGGAGGTGCTTTCAGGAGTCTTAGTTCCAGGAATAATGAATCAAAAACAAACACTGCCGATTCCCCTTTAAGCAGCTACCTTTAAGCCACTCTAGTTTCAGTTTTCACTTTAACATTTAACAGTAGTTAACCCTTTTATTTTCTAGGAAGGACGCCTAAAAAAAAGGAAAAGAAAGAAAAAGAAGACAGACCCATGCAAGCCTAAGCCTATAAGGCTCTAGCTCTACCTTCTGTTCTGTTGCATTATCCGCCCAACTCCACATCACCAAGAGCCACCCTTACGAACTGATTTTATGCCCGGAACCCTATCTCAAGTTGGTAGCATGTCTCAGCGCCTCTCCTTCTTTGTGCATCCCAAGCTGCTGACTTTCCCTTCTCCTATTAACTAAAAAAGCATTCCAACTCAGTTTCAGTTGAATTGGTTGAATTAGATCGATCCTCTTCCCGAGCGAGTCCTTAACATGTGGATTGACCGACAATGGATATGATATGTTTCGGCCGGGGATCCCTGTTAGTGCGAGTTCCTTATGACTTGACTGCTCCTCTAATTGAACAGCGCCTTGGGATAGCAAGAAAGCTCAATAAATCTTTCCCAGCATAAGGGGAGATTGCAATCCATTCGTCCCGTCCTAAGAAGGTCAGGTTCGAGTGCGGCCTTTTTCAAGGATAGTGTATCCTCTTCTTTCAATAATCAAGATTAAGCTTACTTGATAGAGGCACAAAGGACTCAGTCTTGTAATATGGAATGGAAGATCAGTTGAAGAATAAAGGTAAGCCGAGCGTTAGGGCGGCTAGTTTTCTCCGTTCAAGCTTAAAACAAGGCATAGGTAGATATAAACTATAGTTTAACCTGCCATGCCAGGGAATTTTGAATTTCCCTTAGTGTGAAAGGATGAGTTCTCTATCTCACTTCTCTATTGAAGTTCCTTTCTCTTCTCCTGTGACCTACCTTTAAGACAGCAAATAAAGGCTCGTTAGCTATAGTATAGGCTTGAGCAGGGATTCTCTTTCTAAAGCAGCAGCACCCCGAGGCAGAAGTCACTTCACTTGAGCTAGGGCAAGATTAAGAAATCATATTCTATTGCAGAGAGGGAATAGTTTGAGTCATTGAATTACGATAGGAATCCGCCTTCTTCTTTACCGGTAGGAGAGTTCAGTTCAAAATTACTATTTCAACTTCATACAGACTGGCAATGATTCGAATTTTTTATTCTTAGTAGCCTTTCCCTATACCTGTTTTCTTTCCTCGGGACTATAGGATTTATAGCTGCTCAGTCCGTTGACGGTAGGAATTGCTATTCACTATTCAGTCAGGAATGGAGTTGAGGGGTTACCGATCCAATCCTATCTTCTAGACTAACTAATAGGAGCTAAATACACTCCCTTTCACTTACTAAGACACTAGGCAATGGGCCCGCATACACAGTTCCTCGCTGACACCTTAAGCTAAAACAAAAGAAGAAACAGACCTTTCACCGAAACACGGAGAATATGATTAAGGAGATAGTTAGTCAGATCTGACCCTACCAATAAACGATACGGGAGGAACTTAAATAAAGAAGAAAGAAAAGACGTGAGAAAGGAAAGCGCATACACCTCACATACACTGCAAAGATAGCAACGAATGCAAAGCTGCGAATCCTTAGACCGCTAGCTAACAGACTACCCACAAGGAAGGATTGTTGACAGGCTGATAGGATTGGACTCGCTGAGAGAAGATAAAGCTAATGGGTTATAATTCATTCTTTTTTCCTCTAACCTTACAGTAGGAAGAAAGCTACAATCCACCGTTCTCTCCTCGCTAACCTTGAGGAAGCCTGGGAAGACATAAAAAGAAAGCCATATGAGTCAATTCCCAATAGACAAAGAAAGACAGAGGACGATCTAGGAGATACAAATAGTATATACATATCTAGAGCTAATCATAGGATGTCCTAAACCGAAGCAAGAAGAAAAGAGGAAATAGCGTAGAGTGATGACTGCACTTCGAGTGAGACAGCAGCAGTTGCCGATGGTGAGACAGTCTAAGCCACTCCTCCCACACCAGAAGTCTTTCCTGTAATAGCCGATGGTTGAACTGAGCAAAAGAGACCTGATGCCATTTGCAATAGCAGTCTCTTTTTTTTTTTTGTAGTACAAGTACTAGGTGAAAGAGAGGGTCGACCGAAGAAGGTTCAACTAGCGCTTAGAGTTCGGTGCAAGGATCAACTCCGTACAGAAGTCGCTCCTGGAAATATCGGGCTCCTTACGACTGATTGAATAAGTCATATATTCTAAATAGCAGTTACATGTCCTTAATAGTAGCTTCATTCAATCATCGGTACATATCATATACCGGTCCCAAACATTCATTCTTATGCTCAAGATTATTTCCCAGTTAGTATCAGATGATCGGTCTCTAGTACTCGTTCAATGCACTTGCTATACCTTTCCATAGGGGGTCTTAGAAGTGGGTCCCGCTCTCGGAACCAAAACGATAGCAAACTCTACTACTCACTCAAGAGGCATCGGTAATTCCTCCGGGAACATATCTGGGAATCCTGAATTATATAAGCATCTTATAGTGCTCGAGTTTCCACCGTAAGATCGCGCACTGAAGTTAGAAATCCTTGTCATCCTTTCCTCAACAACTGAGTAGCCCTGAGTGTCCATAAGGCACGAGGCAATTACAATATAGCGCCTTGGAGATTCAACTTAGACTGTGTAGAACTACGGAAGTCAACTCTCCCTTCTTATGGCGTTCCACTAGTGCATTGAGAGCTAAACGTCTCTAGGGCAATGCCAATGTTGTTTCTACATTATGGAAATTGGCTAGGCGTTGCTTGCCCCTGGGTCTAATTGGGCCTAACGCACAAATCTCGCTAACTAAGACTTCATCCCCCAACAAGGGTGTCAACACGTGGTTCCTACTCAAAGGCTCCATTTGTAATGTAATCTATCCCGTTCAACACAGGCGACGGGCATAAAAGGGGTGTTCGCCCCCGAGTCAGATATCGAATCGAAAATCATGCTTTGTTTGAATTCTTTCTCCCATGCCTTTCTTCTAACTTAACTCGAAATTTCGTAAGAGAAGAAAGCTGTTAGCTTAGGGCAGAGGTATGCCCTCAGCCTACCCGAGTTCACAGATGTCGTTGTTTATCCCTTTCTTTATTCATGAAAATTGGGTGAGTGTTCAGTCTATCTGAGTATAAGATCGAAAAGAATGAATGCATTGATTGCATTTCAAGTGAGATGTCCAAGAGAAAAGGAACGAGGGGAAGAAGCGACGAGAACATAAAATCGTGAATGAAAAAGCGTGAGTGACAAGACTTTATTCGAGATGTTAGAAGGTGCAAAATCAATTGGTGCCGGAGCTGCTACAATTGCTTCAGCGGGAGCTGCTGTAGGTATTGGAAACGTATTCAGTTCCTTAATTCATTCCGTGGCAAGAAATCCATCATTGGCAAAACAGTTATTCGGATATGCAATCCTGGGCTTTGCTCTAACCGAGGCTATTGCCTTGTTCGCATTAATGATGGCCTTTTTGATTCTATTTGTTTTCTAAGTTTCTCCTTTTGAAAGGTGTAGTCTCTCCTACCTGAGGAAGAGGACGAGGCCACCCCTACTGGGGTGGGGAAGGGAGAGTGGGAAGTGGGCTCCCTTCGCTTTATTCTATTTAAGATATAGCTTTAGTTGAAGTTTCGGGGCTTTCATTTGGTACGCTTTCTTTACCTGATTCAGGTCCGACTGGAATCTTTTGGTCTGGATTTGCACCTTCGGCTCAAAGGCCACTTTTCTCGGGCTTCAATGAATCCCTCGTGTATTAGAATAAATAGAAGGCTAATTGATGTCTCACTGCTTGACTTATTCTTGACTTTGCATCTTTCAACTTCAAGTCAGAATGTGTTCCTGCCGTCAAAGAAGAATTTTTTTTTTAGAATCCGCTTATTCTATAGCCGGAGATTCAATAGCAATTGCTGTTACTTATCTTTTTTTAATAGTAAAATATCAAAAAGATATCCACGCAGATAAGGATCTAGAGGGAGACCACGACCTAACCATAATTCAAATGGCATACCTACCCTATCCCATACAGCCTTCAATCGTCTGTATCGAGGAGAAAGCGTATGGTTAAGCCGAGAGAGAACCTTAAATCCAGCTCCATGCAACCGAGCCAGAGTAGAAAATCGCTTAACTCCATAAGTATGAAGCAAGCACCCGACCCTCGTAGATCAGTTGGACTGGACCGGATAGCGCATCCAAGATTTCAGAATTGAGTTAATAGCACATGAGTTAGATTAACCTGGATCTAGCTGCGACTGCCTTTATTATAGTTAGTATGACAGTTGCTAGCTCTTCTTCGGCTTACTTCGTAGCCGTCATTATCATTCCTCGGATCATTAGGCACAACTAGGAGAATTAGGAAAGCTCATAATGGAGTGGAATTGGCATCGTGCCTACTATTTATTTATGACGATATTATTAATTAGATGCCGTCATTAGTAGAGTAGGCATAGAGGGGTCACTCTAAATAGACGAGTTCGACGCATTAAATTATGATCTATCTATTACGATGAAGTTCATTGCATTTCCTATACCCTTCCTTCTTGCTATACGGGCTACTTCATTCCTTGCTTTAGAATGACGAAGAGAGAAGTGTGAAAGCAATGCTACCTTCCCTCTATTCTTTCAGTTGTTCGCTGCTTCTTTATCTGGTATTGAGTTCATAGACCACAATCTAAATGTGATTCCGACACCTGACGAAGACCTTCGACGTGCTGCTAATCTAGGGAAGCAAAGTCGTAGTTAGTAGCCCGTTACGGAAAGCTAGCTGAACTCTATTCTATTTCTTACGTAGATAAGAAGGAATGGGACTGCTGTAGCTTCGCTTCTTCTTCTGCTCGCTACCGTCGATTAGCTCGACCAGAGGAAGGAAGATTACGGGGTTTAGTCCGAGAATTCCCAATCCGTCATTCTTCTTCTTAGTCTTTCTTGGCTAATTAACTAGCTCATCCTTTTCAATTAGCTGCTTTCCAGACTCGGAAAAGAGGGCTTCTTGGATAATGCGATGGAGGTTAGCTACCTTCGTCACTCATCAGTTAAGGCATCGTTCGCTTCGGATCAAAGTGACGCATCTAAATCCGGGCAAGGCCTAAGAAGTGGATTCAACTATTCGTCATATCGGAAAGGTGGGATTTCAGGACAAGGTAGTTAGTGACGGTTCGCTGACGAGGGAAGGGATAAGAAGGCTGTTTGGTCATATCCCTTCATTCTTAACGGAACCTAGATTATGGGTATTCCGTCATATTGAGATCCCTCTTTCAGTTGTTCAGCTTAGTAGGAAGGGGAATCCCAGTGAGCATAGTCTTCGACTGATTTGTGAATAACAGGTATGAAGTGGCTCGACTGATAAGGAGAGGTATGAGTCATATTCCTGTTAGGCATTCATGCTAACAATTCGTCATATAGGGTATTGATTTCCTCTGCTAAACCGTCAGGGTAATAAAGAATGGATGTTGTAGCTAAGTGGATTCCCTTCTAAGGAGCTAACGGGTAATTCTGTCTTTGTAGTTAGTAGCTAACTCGGCCTAGGGCTGCCCTTCATGGGATTTTTGCAGATTATCATTTTTATAGAACAATGCGAGATCAATTTCTTTCCTCGCTTAGCAGCTCTTTGGATTTGATGCAAGGGCAGAGAAAGAGGAAGACTTGGAGTTCCCATTTGAAGATTAAGACGATGTGAAAGAGTTAAGAACGCGAACAGGGGATTGAACTCTTTCTTTTTCTTTTATTGGCACGAATGAGAGATAAAGAAGAGATGGGCTGAAGAGTTAGTCGGATTGAGATTGAGTTCGAAGCCTAGAGAAATGAGTTGATGAAGAGCGCACTCTTTCTCCTTACCTTAAAGAAGAGAAGGAGTGAAGTAGCATGCATGGGAAGGTAAGGGTAGTGGATTGATCCGGCAATATCAGATAGGCGTCGGTTATCAATGAAGAGAGAGATGCCCGATAAAAGGAAGCTACCCTCGCTCTATTCTTCTATTATACAGATACGGCTATTCTAGGAAGTCCGAGCATCCCTAGAACTGGGCTAAGCTAGCTCCTAAAACAAGAACTCAATCCTTGTAATGAATAAATTGCATACTATAACTGCTTTTCTTCTTTCATAGCTCTTCTTAGCCTTGCAAATGAGGCGGTTGATAGACCCTTCCTAGTGGTATGGTTAACATAAACTTCTTACTCTGAGGCTAGCTCTAGGACAAGCGGAGGTGGTTCTTTCTCCTCTGGGGTTAAGTCCAAGACTAATGTGTATCTTTCTGCTTTATTCACTTCCTGAACAGTTTCTGTGCCCATTCTGGATTGAATACCTGTATATCTTGGTAAGATTAGGGTCAACGCTGTCTATTCCATCCCTTCGTGGAGTTAGGGCGTGTGATGTGTCCTTTCGGAATGCCCTCGGCCGCATTTCGGAATCAAAGAGTCATGGTGCTTTAGTTGTGGGTTAGCAGGGACAGCGTCAGATGGAAAGATGAGCACCGCGATCGAAGGGCTCACTCTATGGAAGTCCTCTCCCACTTGAAAGCTAAATAAGGACACAAATAATTGTATTCCATTCTTAGCAGAGGTTCCTTCCATCTAATCCCTCGAAGTACTTCTGCTGAATGATAACGATCCCCTACCCCCATCTATTTGTTGCGGGGCTCCAAGACGGGGTGCCAGCCTATGTCATAAACACCATTTTCATATTGATTTAGAACGTATAAAAGTCCCATGTCTTTATTGCCCTACCGGCAATTTACATTAATTAATTACAACAAACAAGTCTTTTTAGAGCAAGAAGCTGAACTACAAGAATGCTTTCTTTATATGGATAACCAATTCATTTTCAAATATAGTTGGGAGACTTTACCCAAAAAATGGGTAAACAAAATGGAAAGATCGGAACATGGGAATAGATCTGATACCAATACGGACTACTTATTTCAATTGTTGTGCTTTCTTAAATTGCATACCTATACAAGGGTTCAAGTTTCGATCGATATTTGCGGAGTAGATTATCCCTCTCGAAAACGAAGATTTGAAGTGGTCTATAATTTACTGAGTACTCGGTATAACTCACGCATTCGTGTACAAACCAGTGCAGACGAAGTAACACGAATATCTCCGGTTGTCAGTCTATTTCCATCAGCCGGCCGGTGGGAGCGAGAAGTTTGGGATATGTTTGGTGTTTCTTCCATCAATCATCCGGATCTACGCCGTATATCAACAGATTATGGTTTCGAGGGTCATCCATTACGAAAAGACCTTCCTCTGAGTGGATATGTAGAAGTACGCTATGATGATCCAGAGAAACGTGTGGTTTCTGAACCCATTGAGATGACACAAGAATTTCGCTATTTCGATTTTGCTAGTCCTTGGGAACAGCGTAGCGACGGATAATTCAGAATCATAATAGGTCCAGCTCTATAGGATAGGGGACAAATCAATAGGAAATGCTATGATAGCTGAAGAGCCTGACTCTATAGGATAGGGGCACTAGCGCTTTATTTTAAAAATAAAAAGTCAAGGGGCCGTACCGTAATAGGCTGCTATTCTAGGCTCGCTTCGCTTCTTCAAGCTCCGCCCCTTATTGGTTGGAAAACTAAAGCGCTAACGCGCCTTATATTATTTGATTTAGTAAAGCAAAGCGCCAGGCGCTCACGTTTTTTGTCGTCTGGGTGGAAGCTGGCGGCAGGGCTTGCTTAACCGTATATATGGAATCGGGACTCGCCCTGGATCTCCGAATAGCCTCACCTGAAACTGGTAGACAAACTGAGCCACCACGTACCCCTCTCGCCCGTCGTATGCTATGGATGGTCACACTAGCCCCTCGATGGCATGGCGGGATTTCCCATTGACTGTTCCTGAGGTCATTCTTTTGGGAGATCCTTAATCCTGGAAAGAAGGAAAGGCATCCATCCAGACCGGCCCGAAAAGGAGTCTTAGCTTTAGGTAGTCTTTCCACGCTTGGCTTTGCTAGGCAGGCTTCCCCGGTCGTACCGTTCGTAAATTCCTTCCGTTCTCCGCCAATTCTTCTATTTTTTATTTTTCTTCCATTTTCTTGCTGAACTGCTTTTCCTGTTGAAGCTTTTACGGGGGCTTTTGCTCATGCCGATTCAGAATGCTTTCTCATGATAATATGAAATCTCTCTTTTGTGTCCATTCCCCATTGGATTCAGGGACGAGCACGAGACAGTGCTTGGAGATTCGATCTTGTTTTCGCCCCCAGGTGGTGCGGTTGGGGAGTAGAGAAGGCTCGGGCTCGTCGAGACCTCGATGCCGGGTCGTTCCAAAGTGACTTGCTATTGCTGCTGCAGTGCATCTTTTTCATCATCCAGGAATTTCTTTAGAATCTTTGCCTTCCTTACCAGGAATTGGATTCGAACCAAGTATAAGATATTATAAATGTCGGAGAATACCGGGTATTTTAGTTTTTAGCATTAACACGATTAAATATTCATTTTTCCTAGCCGATTCTTCCCTTCCTTCTCTTCTTACTTTACTCCCCGGGTTTAGGCTCCCGACTGGAGGGAGAGGGGCAAGGCATTAGGGATAGCTGCTTTCGTCTCCAGTAATGGATGGATATGGATAAGGCGGTAGTGCCAAATTTCGGAGTAGCCGTAATGGAAGAACTTTTTGCTTTGTTGTCCGGCCCTCTTCACCGATCTCCTAGCCCTACGAATCAAACATCTCCGGGCATCTGGTTTCAAAGAGAGATTGGTTAGTCGCCTTCTGTTCATTCTTTTACCCCTGACTACCGGACCCCATTGGTTAAGTTGGGGATGGAAAACCTACCGAAATGGCTCTTTAAAGAAGGGCTTTATTCACAGGAAAATTTTGAGAGGGTCGACCAGTCCAGTCCATTTATCATCCCACCACTCACCCAAGCAAGCTCAGGAGTTCAGGTGCTACAGATTAGCTGCTTGAAGCCCGATCGTCAGTAACTTCCACCGAAGAGATCTTGTTTTTGTCCTTCTCGGGTTCCAGTCCAATCTTCTGCTGCTGCCCCCGGCCTCTACTTCATTTAAGACTTTCTGGTCCAGGCCTCAGGCTTACACAAGTCTAATTCTTCCGCTACCGATATTGGATCTGAGCCTTCCTTGAAAGAATCGCAAACAAAGAGTAAATTGCTTAGCTTATCGAGATCGCCCCTTCTTTGTTCGCTGCCGAGTAGAAATATAAAGCAAAACTATGCGGCTATCACGAATAAGAAATTCAAGGATGATGCCCCGCAAGACAAAGACTGCTGTATAAAGTACTAGACCTGAGGCACCACCTACTCCCCCACCACGCACTTTTGGTGTCGAGCCAATGAATTCGCTATGGAAGAGGGAATTCATTGGCTCCCTTTCTTAACCTCGCAATGATAAAAATGAGACGTTTGCTTGCTTCACCGCCAACAACCTTCTGTGCTTGCTATTAAGAACTCTTTCTTCTCAAACCAAACAAGCCCTACGCCTTCCCATCCGAGTGACATAAGCCTTTCCCTGCAGGGAAGGAAGATCAAAAGTCAAGGTCTTCAATAGTAGTATTGTAGGGAACATCTCACAACCAGCAAGCGTATTCACGTCAACATTTTAGCAAGCGAAGGACCGTCGGAGTGAGCCGATTCAATGTCGTAAGGGCGTCTGTGTAACACAAAGCGTCTGTTGCCAAGCCTCAGATCTGATATCTGTCCTGTGTTAGCTGCCTGCCTGTCTCTCCCTGCCCACGACATGGGTTGGGCTTAGAGTCTCTTTCTTTTCTGTAGTTTCTGCAGTTGGTGTATTCATATCTCTCCTTTGAATGGCGTAGATCTTCGTAGTACCAGTCAGCTAGCAGGTCAGGATCGGCGTATGGGCAAGCAAAGAATAACAAGTCTTCCTTTCCTGTCAGTAGCCGGGTAGCGAAACGACCTTAGGAGGGAGCGAGAAGCACAACTACAAGGGTTTGGTGAATCTCTCTTCCCGAGAGTTGGTATTCCCCTATTTGAGACATTACTGGTCTCAAGTCAAGAAGAGAATCGATCTATAGAGACAGTGGCAAGTCTAAATAGAACCTCAACTCTTTTTCGGACTTTCCGCTCTCTTTTATGGCATTGGAAGGAACTAGTCTTTGAATTCTTTTTAAAATCTCGTTTTTTTCTTGTTAATTTCTCATATATACAAGCTAAAACTACAGCCAACAGGGTGGTGTGTTTACAGTATAAAATCAATCCTCTAATAGCATAGCAGATAGCTTCCATGCCTCGCTATCCTATCTTTAAAACCGCCACTACGGTGTCGTTAAAGCGCAGTAACGTTAACAAGATACCCGAGACTAACCTAACGATTTCAAGTAGCCGTAGAATAGAACGAAGATCGTAGAGCACTGAAGGCTACGCTTGCTCGAACATCCAACTCAAAACCAGCCCAACCTCTTCATGGTCACATCCTCTTTTCCGACGCTTTTCATGTTGTTGCATGTGCCTTATGGTATCCAGATCCAGTCCTCTCTGCTTCCTATGATTTAAGTGAAGATCCGCAATGTCTGCTTTCCTGACTCTAACAAGTAAGCAAGTAAACTACCTTGGAAACCCAGTTTTCAACCCTAAATACATACTTCTCGTGGCTTAAGTCCGAAAACTCATTCAACCCAAGCCAGTAACTACTGACCTTTTTATTCGTTTCATAAATGTGCTTTAAGTTATCTAATAAAACCTCAAATCTCTGCAGCTTCTCCTCCATGCTCTTATAAGTTTAGCCATGTTTTGACATCCATGATTCAAACAGATCAATGAGCTTATTGTCTTCAGTAAAGTCCTCAGGTGAATAACCCAGGATTGAAAAATCATGAGACACTGCAGAAAAATTTAGGAGAGAAAGAATTCACCGATCTGTTTAACCTGGTCACTAGAGCCGCTAGTTATGAGCGGGGAAGGAAAAGAAAGAGAGAAGGACTTCATCCAAGGGCACTTACTACAAGGATCCAAGTCTAGAAATAGCTGTGGTCGAGTATGATTCGACCCCTGAATCTGAAGACGAAGAGGTGTGTGTGGCTGAACTTGTGCAAGGGAAGCCCTATGAGTGCCCAGCGTTAACCAAACCCAAGGAGAAGAGTGATCGGCCACAGAAATAACAAAAAAATAAAGCCGAGGTTGAAAGGAAGGAGTACTCATTCGACATTCCGAAAACGGATGATATCTTTGACATACTGTTGAAGGATGGGCAGTTAAAGCTTGAAGATGGTCATGTCCTTCCATCGGCTGAAGAAGTAATGGGAAAGAAAGACTGCAAGTGGCACAATTCTTGGAGCCACACCACTAACAATTGTGTAGTATTTCGGAACCATCTCCAAAAGGGAATCTCAGCTTGTTCAATTTCATTGCCTTTCCTTGTTGCCCATGCGGAATCAGGCTCGCTGAGGAATAAGAAGTCTCGGTATGTCGAAAAGCGGATGCTCGTCCAATCAGTCCAAGCATAGACAGATCCTAGTGCTAGTGTCAGATCCTCCTTTTGATGGTGAATGTCGGAAATCGTCTTCCCGGATCACCTTTGATGGACATGAAAAAGGATCTGCTAGGCTGTCTTACATGTCCCCAAAAGCTAAAGAGCTCCTTTCCTTCCCCATGTGGAAGAAGTTTACACACAGGGGGGCCTACAACCTCGACCTCAGTATGAAAAGCATCTAGGAATCGACGGTGGTCAATCTTCCTTCTTCTTTGGCATCTCGACTGGAGAGCATGAAAACAAGACTGGAAGAGGGCTCAGGTATCAACGTCCTTAGCCCGCATTGATCAATATAAATAAGAATAGCAGTCGTATAGGCGCCATTCCTCTCCAACCAGTCGAGTGACTACGTTCCTTTTGTGAAAAAATATAATTTTCGGGTTTGTATTCAATTCAATTGGAACAAACTCCTTTTATGGGTTACGGGAAGAATCCCGAATCGAATCCCAAGAGACTAAGTTAGAGCAATTACCAAATCCAGCAGAATTAATCCCTACTGTTCTCCTTCACTAACTGAGAAAATGTTCGTTACGCAGTACAGCTAGTTACCTCAGTGACTCATCAGTTACTCAGTTACAGTCAATGTGAACTTAGTTTCCCCGACTCTCACTGCTGCTACAGCATCCTTGGCAGCATCCGTCACTCTCACTCACTCTGAATCTGGGACTATTCAATGATACAGTCTCAAAGAAGGATTTTCACTGCAGCAGATACTTGAATTGGCTTTCGATCTAAAGACTTGACTTTCACTTTCGACCAGCTTCTATTTGCTAAAGCTTCACTTGCTCAAATTCGGTGTATTCAGACTCTTGTAAGCAGCTTTTTTTTGTGCAAGCTCAGGCCAAAGAATTCACCCAGCAAAGTCCAAGATATCTTTCCTTCCCATAATTTCCCAAGGGAAATATCAGCATCTATTAGTTCAGATTGTGGTTTTTCTAAGGTGACTGATCTTGGAAGATCTTTTTTGGTGCCGGCAGACGCAGTAATCTTTATGCTTATATTTTAAGTAGAGTCTAGACTAAGTTAGCGAGATGGAAGGCAGGGCTACGTTGATTCAGTCTGTGACTCAGTCAATCCCAGTATACACGATGCATACTACTTATCTACCCACAAGAGTCTGTAATTCTTTGGATAAACTAAATAGGGACTTCTTGTGGTTGTTGTGTTGGAACCGGCTGCTTACCAATGCCAATGAGCAGCGTTTAAGGAGGCATTTGTGTCAGATTGGTACTTTTTCCCGATGTAATCAATCTCTTGAAAGATTGGAGCATGTATTCAAGCAGTGTCCTCGAGCTCATCAGGTCTAGTTGGATTTGTATTCCAAGGAAAGTGAGTTGGGCCATGCTGCTAGCTCGTTCATGGATTGGATTCGTTTGGGGTGTTTAAATACTTCCTTTTTGTCATATTATAGGGGCAGTGCTATGTAAGTAGAGTGGCATGTTAGTTTTGGCTGCTCTCTTTTTCTTTCTGTTAGTTATCTTTTCATGTAACCAAAGTCTAATAATAGCCCTAGCGCTAACATACAAAACTGGTCACAGAAAAGGGCAAAAGAGACGAAAGCCAACAGCCCTGGTGGAGTGATATTTTACTCTGGACAAGAGATTGAATAAGCAGATTCTAAGTCCGACTTCCTATTTTCCATAAGAGGAGCAGACATTGAAAGGAGTAGGAGAATGACTGCCTAGCTCACTCAGAACCTGAAGATCACATTCTTTTTCTCTTGTACCCGACCTGCTTGCTAACTCAGATGCATTCACTTGAACCAAGATGGTACCCCCCTACCCACAACATCCACTGTACACAACCCCCATACTGGGCTTTCGCACCTAACCTAACTGACCAAAGAAGCCTTTTTTCTTTCATTTTTATGATATCCAAAATAGGGAACTACTCAATGGGATTTCCTTTATCTTTGAGTCGAAATTACTTTGTCTACTGCATGAGTCACAGTTGCTTTGGAACTCCCTCCTCCACTTGTTAGTCTGGCTTTCGAACAGCCGGCTAAGGGTTAGGGGTAGCTATAGCTCAAGGGAGGAGAACGGTCTATTCGCTTTGGTCTGTTGAGGAAAAATATTACCAGCCCGATGTCTAAGGTTCTTATTATCTCGACCCTGCGTACTGGGCCCCTTGAGTCGTCTATTTCGGATACAGAATTGGTGATTCTAGACATTTAATTTTCTTCTTCTCTGGTGCGGACCCATTGCCTGTGCTTTGCGGTTTAATCTTCTTCAACATCGATTATTTGGTCTAAGAAGCCCGTGCTAAACCCATTTCTCTTGATTCTTTCTTACTTACTTCTTCGTCACGTAGACTATCCTGCCCCAGCCTCGAATCTCTTTCAGTCGGCGACCACTACTCTGACCTCTCCTACTTGCTTGGCGCTTCGGCCCATCCTCTGGCTGCAACCATAAAGCTAATTCTTTAGCAATGAAGGCAAATTTTATGGAGAGTTAACAACTTAAACCAAGTATGGATGAGACATAGTCAGAGATATCTTGTTATGCATACAACTCCTTCGAACCTCGATGCATCCTTTTCATTAATCTTATTTGTCTCCTGCCGGACTCCCTTATTCATCGATAAAGAGAATGGAGATAACCCCAACTCCGAGAATAATTCCCTTCAATAAGGGATCGATCTGACCGTCAAAGGATAGAAACTGAGATAGTAGTATGCCTCGAAAGGAAGAAAGTAGGCTTTCCAGAATGGCTTTCCTAAACTGGCGGGGCTGGCTGACCTTTTGGTCAATAAGTAGTTCATCATATGCATGAAAAATTAATTCATGAAAGTCGATCTATTACGACCAGCGCGGTTGTTCGTATTTCAATTTCTTCTTCCAAGCCTTACATGCACTAAGTTACTTACGATAAATCTCCTCTGATTTTCTGCTCTCCAATAGTAAGAAAAAGAAAGGATCGTAGGCAACCGGTGACCGCCTCTATGAGGACCTTTGGGCGGTCTGGATCAACTGACTGACTTAGGAGACAGAAGTAAGAGCTTTCACATCGCCCCAACGAAGAATTTATCGAAACATATTATATACGCTATTTTATTTGGCTTGTTAGGACAGCCAGCATGAAATCGGGTCGGATGCTTGTCCTTTCTTCTCAACAGAATCCGATAGACAAGAAAGAATCGAAAGCAGTCCTTTGCACAAAGTCTTCTTCATTGCATTGGATGCCTTTTTCCCCTACCCCAATCCCTAGCTAGCTGAAAAAAAAAACCTCACCTCTCCCATGTAGTTTAGTTCATTTTTCTCGCCTTCACTCATTTCTTTCGACAGTGAGAGCTACGATCGCATCACACTTCAGATGTCCAGTCAGCCGAAGAACGGAACGGGAAGATGGGCCGAAGTGTAAATAGATCCTGTGAGCTTACTCCGTTAAGCCGAACACGAGGAAATTAGTAAAGTAAAGCTCTGCTTTTACCCGCGCCTGCTTCAGGCAACCAGATATTCCCCCATGTGCAGGTAGCCATCCTGATGGGAATTGCGGCAAAGGGACTTCTCAGTTAAAGAATCACACTATGTTGACGAAAAATCTTTCGTCGATAGTGAAGAGGCGACATCTACATCCACGCCCCAGCCCTCTAAAATAAAAAGGGAAAGAAGAAAGAATGGAAGCCTAAGAGTGGTCCTAAGCGGTTTGTTTTCAAAACCGGTTAAAGGACCCACATTGGGGAAGCGACTCTGGGTCAGACGATGATGAGGTACTGCCGAAGCGAAATCCTCCTTCTCAGAGTCAACCCAAGCTGCCAGAAGGGGTAGAGTAGAAAGTAACTTGTTCACTTACGCTATTATAACCGTGGATTCGCGGCAAGGAGAGCGAGCGAATGAGCGAGACTCTATCCGTTTAGAGTGAGTGTACGAACATATTGAGTTAATACTTGATTCAAGCGAGTAAGTTCACGAACGAGACTTTCTCAGTTTTAGCGAGCAGAAGGAACTTGCCATAGGAATCCTACTCGAACCTTCCCTTCCATCGCAACACCCGTCCCTGCAACAGCAACTGAAATAGAGCCACAGGATAGAGCCCATAGAGGTATTTCTTCTTATTCCTCGCCTTCGAAACTTCCCACCACCAGCCCTCAGTCTTTCAATTGAAGGCCTTAGACTGCTACGGTTAGCTCTTGCCCCGCACCTGGACTGGCTATCTCGAAAGAAATGCTTTCATATCATAAAAGGCTGCTGCTAAGCCTTGAAACTCCCAATACCAACTTCCAATGGGTAAGATGGGATGTTATAAATTTATATTCTATTTAGTAAACTCACTAAAAAGGGGAAATGCCCGGACGACAGCCACTCGCCCAACCTGGCGATAGTACTGTAAACCCTTGGCTCGCGATTGAAGAATGTATCTCACGCGGCTCTATCCAATAGCGATCCCTGCGTACACGATAGATCATCATCCTTCTCTAAATCATGCATGTTGATTTGTTGTCGCGGTAACCTCCTTCGGTTCTGTTCGCAGATCAGTAACATTCCTTGGCTGCGAGTTAAACGATCGAACATCAACAACGGCAGTCACTTTACTAAAAACTAGAATGATAGCAGAATGGCTTCAGGAAACTGCTAATACTAGAGTAGAGGGATTGGAATGATTGCAACACCCTCACTTCCAAGACTGGACGGTTACCTTAAAAAAAGAGGAAGAGAGGGAACCACGCGGTTAAGAAGCTGACAGAGAAGCTACTGAGCATGGACATCCTCACTGACTGAGTTATTCGGGATCAGAATTCCCACTAGAGAAGACGGGAATTGAGTCAGGGGTCATGTCCGGCTTATCCCCGTCTTGTATTAGTGAGAGACGGAACGGACCCCTTCTTTCTTAATCAGACGATTTCTCGCCTCTCATGTATGATTTTGATTAACGTGTGGTATTTAGTACTAATAGTGAGTCTCAATCGACTGAAACCTTCACTCCACAATTCCTCAAAGAAAGCAAGCAGCAAGTCAGTCTGCGCATAGCATACTCTCTCAGTTCTTCTCCTTTGAGAACCAGTCGAAGGGGAATGGGCCAACTCGAAATGGACCAATTCGAGAAAAGGGTCAAGATATGGTGCTGCGGTCAAAACAAGGAATGCTTTAACCATTCAGCCACAGGTTTGGTACGAAAGCCCTCCCTTTCAAGTAAAGGGGACGATCCATCCATTTATTTGTATTTGCCCAATGCTTGAAGATCGATCGTCACAGGGGCGTGCTAAGCCCACAAGATCTTAAGCCAGTGGGCGCTTCAGATTCGACTTCTTTCCTAGTCAATAGAAAATCACTTGATCTCACCGGACTCTGCATTTAGTCGACTTATTTCGCACTTCGCCAGCGCACTAAACTCAAAGCTTATGGCAGCAGCTAGAGTAACTCCAGTATTCATAAAAGAAAGAAGTGCCCTAAATTAGTTCTTTTCTCGCGATTCTGCACTCGATATAGGTTCCTTTCCTCCCCTAGAACCTAAAACGGGATCTTACCCTACAAACAAGAGCCCGCGTACTGCAATGAGTAGACAGTGACAGCTATTTGAGTAAGATTATAAATTAGTATCCCTGGTCTTGCTCGGTTAATAAAAGAAATTCGCTACCCCTACCTTCTTTCTTTCCTCAGCCCACCTTTAGCCCTTGCTTTCGTTTCGCGCTAGCTGCGAAACCTTATTTACGCTAATTGTGCTTCGTCACCTCTTTTTTATTTATGATGTAGTAGTAGCGCACGCGCTCGCACTTAGAGCAATTACGCGCTTCTCTCGTTATGCAAGCCAGCTTTCTCAAGGAGGAGACATGGTTTAGCAGTTAATTACATCTCGAAGAAGACCCCCTAAGCTAAGGACGCCAGCCAGTACCAGTAGACAACAATTTCGATATTTTGGGGGAGACACACGAAAGGCGCCGAGAGATTCTATGACCAAAGGCCTTGTCACGAGCTGGGCTCGAACCAGCGCTTCCCAGTCCGGATTGAAACCTTTCTGATCGTGACTTAAATAAGTAGTAAAGTGGGTGGAGAATTGGTAGCTGGCCTGTCTCAGGGGGCTACGTAGGTGACACGAGCTAGGCAACCAAAGCGAATTTTGCATTCATTCTCTTTTTCGAGGTCTTCCGGAGAAGGTGAGTCGTAATAAATGTCGGAGTAGGACTATCTGACCGTTGGTCTTCTAGCCAGAGTAGCCGGGATCCGGAACTTCCAGGGGCAACTGCAGCCGGAAGTGTTCTATATCTATGACAAAAAATAGTAAGCAATAGTACTTATATTCGGGATTATATTAAGATAAGAGTGGAGCGTCCTTTTCTCGAAAAAAGGATCGCGGTCTTGCAAGCAGTCTTACCCGGTCGCCTAAAAGGCCAGAAGTCAAACAAAAGAGGGCTTGGCTCGCTCAGAATAGAAAGGCCTTGGTTATGGGGGACCATCCCGTAGGTATCTTTTGGGAACATAGCTAAGCTATCTTCCTCCTTGGAATGTGACGAATAAGTCCCTAATGCTTTAGCCTAGTTTGTACTGCTCATGGGGTTTAGTAGTTTGCCGCTGGATATAGGAATTACAGAGCAATTCGAGGAACTTTGAATGGGGGCGCTGAGACAAGGACGGGAATCTTCGACTGGAACGAACCACCTCGAGAGTCGAACTCGAGCACTTCGTAAGAAGCCTTCTAAACTAAAGAAGTGGATACCTACTTGGTTAGAGTTACCTTTTTTGTTAAAGTTATGAACGATAGGGAAGGCTTTGCTTGAGGTTTCTTTGTTTAAGAGACGAAGGAAAGGTTTTCGGTTGTTTACCTGATTCCTCACCTTCTTCCTCGCACTAGCTTGAACAGTGCTTTACGAAAGAAGTTTACGCCTGAGAGATAGAACCAGGTTGGGAAATAGCTTTCTCACCTCCGGAATAAGAGGACCAAAACCAGGTGCTTTACTTCTCCAATCACATGTGTTATTAAGCATATATATGAAAATGGAACCCAACAAAACCTGCTTTCTCCCCTTAATTAAGGGAAGTAAAGTAATTTGCTTTCTAGTTCTACTAGTTAGCCTGCGAGTAGGAATTCTTCTTCGGAGAAGACTTTTTCTTTAAGTGCTTCTGCAGTACCGGACGTGTCCTTGGTTCCCACTCCAATGAATCAGATAGTGCCATACGTCTCACCACAGCCGTCCGATCCTCTGATGGATAAGATTAGTCGCCTTGAACGGGCAGTTAATAAATTGAGTGGAGACAAGTATGATGTTGCAGATCTTGAGAATCTCTCCCTATACCCCAAAGTCAGGCGGCTTCCGTATGGTTTTAAATGGCCAAAGAAAAGATAAGTATAACGGAACCGAATGCATAACGAAATAGGATAAAAAGAGGGTTACCTAAGAACTGAAAAAGGCAGGATGTATGTCGGAACTCTACAGCCCATGGGAATCGACAATGAGCTACTTGTCCAACTATTCTAGCGCAGTTTGACCGGACCCGCGCTGACTTAGTTGATGAACACTGACCCAAATACCATTTGCACATGACCAGATCTGGCTAACGCCTTTGTGACGTACTATGCATACAATACAGATACTCAGTTATCAAGGCGTAAGCTAGAACTCGTTAAGCAAGGACCCACTGAGTCTTTCACCGACTTCATCACATAGCTTACTATAGAGGGTAAGGACCCAAACTGCTCAGGTTCAAAAGTCAAAAGAGACTATCCGAAGAAGATGAAATTGCTATGGTCTTGAAGAGCCTGAACCCAGAGTATACCAATAGGTTGACACTTACCCATCACCCAACTTTTAATTTTTAGTGTGTGCTGGCTGCCAGATAAAAGATGCATTGGCAGCTGGGCGTTCGCTCCCCCTCTCTACGCCCTTGCAAAATAAGGGCTACGAGCCTCGAATAATTAATACGCAGAAAAAGTGGGACCTCTCAGGCTAAAGCAAAGGTGAATACAATGTTCACGGCGTCACTTGAACCAAACGCCTATACACACTCTATCAGAAGGTCCGATTCATCCAGAGCAGCCAAATCGTTACGATTCACGGAGATCCAGATCGTTCGCCTGTTAAGAAAGTGAGAGAAAACGCGTTATTCGTGCCCTTCCTATTAGTAAGGTTCAGATTGGAGATCAGACGGAGCCGGAATTATTTATTATTATTAGAAAGGTATCGAATGCTACCAAAGGTTTGTGGAATTCAGCCCTCCGAGGAAAGAGTGTCTCCCGTCCTACTCATATGGGTTAAAAAGCCCTTTCCCCTTTCCCGTTGGTCTGAAGCCACTTCGTCCATCCTGCACATTTATATTGAATTTCTCGCCTTCCCCCTCTCTGCTTTTCGCACTTCTACGACGTAGCCTAAAGCAGCTTAATGGTCTCACCTCTTTCTGCCCCATACTAAGACAGCAAGCTCCATGCCTTATTATAGCAAGAAAGTGGTAAACCCCTCGGTGCGGTGCAGATAAACGCTTGTGCCTTCGATCCTCCTTTCTTTCAGTCTTCATTCCCAACGGCACCGCTGCGCCCCTTTCATCCAAGGGCTCCATAAAGCCTTTTAACGACCGACCACTACCCAACCGGGAGTTTCAAAGCTCATTTGCGAGATAGAATCCTAGTCATAGAATGAATTAAATTCCAACTCCTCCAGAAAGGCTTTTCAGCTCATAGCGGTTGGCCCTAGCTCAAAAGGAAGAGTTAGCTTATCCGGACCGGGCTTTGAGGAATTTATCCCCAAAAAGGAGCACATCTACAGGCCTTTCACAATCCCTCTGCGTGTGATTGCTCATTTCGAAGATTTGAGGCGCCCTATCTGGCATAGCATCTCCCGCCCCCAAAAGCGGGGGCTCAGAGGAGCGGTTCCTTCCTCTCATGCTTAGGAATTTACAAGGAAATCGATAAAATGACCAAGTTGCAAGACCGGGAATGAGCTTTACAACCTGGTTCCCAGTTCTTGAAGGGAGGGGAAGATCCCGCTACAGATCTAATTGCCTTGCCCACAACAGATCCAGGGGCTATGGCTTTGAACGGCTCTAGCTAAGGTGCTCTTACCGGGAAGGCGTGAACCCAGAGGTGATCTGGAGGTAGCTCGGAATAGAGATCAATCCCAGCCGGGGTTAGGAAGCTACCATTCTAACATAAAGGGAGACCTAGTTGCTAACTTAACCTTAAGGAGCTTTGCAGCACTCCTTTCTCAAGTAGGGGATGCTAAAGTAGTTGAGACCCCAGAGGAAAGCACTGCAATCAGTCCTAAAGGTAGATGCAACTTCGTTCCTTTCTTTTCTTATAAGAGTTTTAGCGCACTGAATCTCAAGGCAATTGCACCTTAGCCCATGGACTGAGAGAGAGACAAGGAAATCAGGCCAAAAGGGGAGAAGGCTTATAAGCCCGAATAGGATAAGGCGCTTACTGATTGATTCGCTGACGGATGGATTGGAAAGGCATTGCGCCTTAGACCAATAAACGAGACAGGGAAGGCCCTTACACCAAGAAAGGTAGGGGAGTCTTTTAATTTGGGCGTGTCATCTCAAAGCGAGATTGTGCGCATCTCTCTTATATATATATGTAATTGTCTGTCCGACTTTTGATAGGTCGAAAGACAAGATCAATAATTTAGTCTAGTCAAAAAGGATCTATTATACGCGAATTCCTTGGGATCAGAAGGTTTTCTATCCCTGTGCGTGCTACTGCTCTAAGGCTAAAAATAATGAATTTGATGGCATGCTTTCGACGTGCTGTGATGAGAGGTGCCTTAGCCTAAATCCCGTCCTTTTGAGTTGTAAGCAATGTCCCTTCGCTTTGTGAAAGTGATTTGACTTTTATATAGGAGCTACTTAACTTTCTTCGGCGCTCCCTTCGAACTGATATCCAAAGATTCCCTTTAACAGGATGGTTTGAAATGATGGTTTATTACAGGTTCTGGTGACATGAATAGGATGAGCATACGAATGAGCCGGAACATGGATAACGTAGTGGTTCGAGCCGGTCGAGAGTACGAGATTACTGACCGAAGACTCTTCCATTGAGATGGGCCGAAGCCCTGCTAGCGAAGGAATGCATCCAACAGTGTTCTGTCTCATTGGTCCTCTCATGCCAGAATTTGCTCATAAATCAACTTTGTTCTCCCGGATATAATACATGACTTATTTTACTTCGATCTGATACCTCTCGATTCAGAGAGGAAATGCGCATTTGTCTCATTTTGAGTCTCCCCATCTCGATCTCTACTAATTGGATATGGGACTGGTTGTGAAGGGAAGCTTTGTGGGAGAAAGGAGGAAAAGGTCAGGCTAGTAAAGGCTTTACTCAAACATATGGGATAGATTACGAGGAAGCCTTTGCCCCGGTAGCCAAGATGAAGTCTGTTCGTCTCCTGCTCTCTATTGCTGCGAATCGAGATTGGCCTCTGTTCCAATTAGATGTGAAAAATGCCTTCCTGAACGGGGACCTACAGGAAGAAGTTTACATGAGTCCTCCACCCGGTTGTGTAAGGGGGGGGAGAACAAGAGAGGTCAACTGGAGTGGAAGCCAAACGACGGGGCCGAGAATCTGTGATCGATCCGAAGAACCACTGCCAGATACGATTCTGCTCCCCCCCCCTTACACAACACAACCGGGCTACCAATGCTATTCTTGCCCGGCTTTCTTTCGGCTTAAGAAGGCTGCGGTGAGAATGAGGATCACTTCGGAACTCTAGGAAAATGGGCGTTTTAGGGCGGGATCTAAAAGTTCTCCTGTTGGTTGCGGAGCCTTCAAAAAGGCCGTGAGAGGGTCTTTTTTTGGCTTCCTCAGGGCCGTGTGAAGCTTAGCTTGCTTTACCACGTGATGATTCAAGATTCGTGGTAGGCGTAGGAGCTGGGCGAAGCGGTAGCGAAGCTCAGGTGGTGATGCAAGTGCGCGGTGAGCGTAGTAGCCCCTCGGGCATGCTCTTTGTACAACCAAGCGAAGAGCTAGTGAGGGCCGGAATGGAATATCGTATGTAGTGTAGAATCGGATCTGAAGCTCTTTACTAGGATTGGAACAAGCGAGGAACGAGTGACCACAAGCTCCGGCGCTCGACATGCAGTTAGCTTAAAACATGTTCATCATGTGCAAAGAAAGAGGAAAGGGGCGAAGCGCACCTGCGTGAAGCAGCCTAGCATCACTTTAGATAGGAGCAGAATGGATGACTGACAACTGAAAGTTCTTCGGATCGATATCTCGTACGACGTAATGGAGATCTTGGTCTAGGTCCGGTGGTTCGCAGAATTCGGGACCTAACGATGTTCGATTCGTCACATGAACGGGAGCGGACGATTCCCTCGTCTCTCCCTTTTTCGGGGAATGGCTGCAATCACAAGCAAGTGATTGAATGAGTGGGGGGCTCCGAAAGCACATGCGGGATAAGCAGGTCTTTCAGGAGACGGTCTAAGGGTCCGGTCTAGAAAGAAAAGAGAACTCTCAACTTCAAGATCAATAGGAAGAGGAGTTAGCTAGAAATTCTTTTTTTTACAAAGTTCATGCCACGACGATCTATACTATATGGAAGGGCTTGTTGATGCATTCCTGTTGAAGTTGAAAAAGAGACAAACATGAGTGTTTCAGCTCCCGGATCTGCTTGGATTATCTTATAATAAGAGGAGCCGTCTTAGGAAATGACTGAACTTAAAAGAAAGATGCCACCCCCTTTCTTATTATTAGGAGGCGAGGGAGTAACTTGTCTGATCTTGCGGTGCACTCACTCCCGTTACGAGAATGAAATGACGCCCCAGCTCGACTCGAGACCAAGACTCCTTACAACTCGCACCAATAGTGAGCGGCCGGAGATTGATTGAAAGGGCAGCCGCCCCTCCCCCCTAGCCGCCTACCTACTCGTGCTCGTAGCTCGATCGGAGGTGAAGAGTTTGGTCCGGCGGAAAAAGAGAAGTCGTCCGTCTCAAGTGATACGTTAATTGCTCAGTAGTGCTTCGCCACTACCGTAGCTGGCGGAAATAGCTTAATGGTAGAGCATAGCCTTGCCAAGGCTGAGGTTGAGGGTTCAAGTCCCTCCTTCCGCTCTTGGCTTCGTCGTTTAGTGGTAACGAGTAGAGTAGGCATCGCCTCTCGATCCAATCCGTCTTTCCCTGGCCTCCCCAACACACTCTTGATACGAAAGAAACCTCCCGCCATAGAGAAGAAAGAGATCTAAAGTCTGGGTCCCCTCGATCACCCTTCCCTTGAACCTGAACTGGTCGAGAGAGATGAACCCGCACCACATTTTATAACCTTCGAACCGAAAGCCCCAACTAGAGATGGAATTCCATAACCTAAAAAACTCAATTGAGAGCTCCCGGTTCAATTCAAGGGAAGGTCCACCAATAATGGAAAGGCCATTCCCCTCCCTATCCGTTTCTTGATCCCTCATTCCACGAATTCGTTTTTATTACTGATTCATTCAAGGACTGAAAGCTTTTCGTTTTATGAAAAGGCATAGACTCCCCACTTCTTTGTCTTATTAGCGCAGGTGTTCGTCAACGATGAAAGCCGCTGAACTTAAGACTCGAGTTGAGAAAGAGGGCTAGGCCAAGGATAGGAGGGCTTTCAGGGACTGGGGAAGACGGGTGGATTATAGAGCTAGGGGCGGGCTCAGCCGAAATTTTGGCTTTTTTGTGTTGCTGGCTTGCCCGGAATACCGGGACCGATACCGACAGATTAAACCGCTTTGCTACTGGTTTTCAGGGAATGAACCCTTACTGCAGTGCTCACTGCTAGCGTTGGAGAGCTTGAAAATCGATAAATCTTTCACTTAGTGGCGTCCCCCCATATATGGAGTACGCAGAGGAAGCCTTTTCATGTCTAGCTCCATGGCATCTTATTCAAGCAACGGGATAATGGCTACTCGCCGACCAAAAACTTTATATTGAATGAAGTGAGAGAGCGAGTGGAGTATACGAAACGAGCCAATAGCGAGCATTCTTTCAGTCCATTTCTATATGTCATTGGCTGGAGAAGATTGATAGACGTATCCGAAGCGAGCACTATCAGTGCACTCTCTCTTATCTTATTCTGGGAGGGACATTGAGAGTGTATGCTTTCAGTACAATCTCTCTTGCTTCTTGTTGGCTAGGGGAACCTGTGGCTACCTTGTTAAGCATGGTCAACAAGCGTGGTCATAAGCAAAGCTTAGTCCATGTTTTCGTAGCCGTCGATATATGGAATAAGCTCGAATCATGGGAGGCTTTACCCTGGGAATTGGAAGAATTTCATCTGACGAAACCGCTTTCTTCGCTCTCATCAAATGCACTTTCTTTGCCAGATTCTAAAATATCTTGGCTTTTCAAGTCCAGGAGAAGAAGGGCCGCTTTTATTGTAAACCGTCCGGGGATAAAAATAGGGCATCAACATCGGCCTCAGCTGAAGACCGGCCAATCCGTGACAACCCCACAACAAAGAGTGAAAAAACCGACTATGATAACATCGAATCGAAAAGACTCTCTCAAATAACGAAGGACCCACGAGGCGGTAACTAGAAGGGAGGAGTGAATACCCGGGGATTTGTAATCGGAGCAATTCCGTAGCTACCTTTCAACATATACTTTTTTTTTTTTATTGTTAAAGGCGGTCCTTTTCTTTCCCCCGACCGATGACTCGCTTGTTCAGTACTGCTAACTATTATAGTATAGGAGGATGCCGTCCCCTCGGGACTACCAGTAGTTTCGGTTGTTGAATCTCGTGCAAGTTAGGTTGTGCTTGTATTGGCTGCAAGCGGAACGTAGGCGCTTTAGGTAGGTGTGTGTTGACCATGCACTCTCGCGTCATGTAATGTCGTATGTATGATAGAGGTGGTGTGGTGATTGACCTCAATGCTAATGGTTATCCCCAAGGTTCAACGAATGAATGAAGCTATGATCGTACCCGGATAGAAATGACGGTCTTCCTCTGATGTCTCCAAGCCGGCCATAATAGAATAGATAGGCAAAGCAGCCAATAGCAGTCTGTTTTAGCCTATCGATAGATAGTAGGTTGCTTCCAAGCTCAAACCATTTGAAACTGAATTGCTACTGTCTTCTTTTTATTGATAGAGTGGTCTTCTCCGCCCCTGTCAAATAAAGTAGAGGGAGAGAACTGGAAGAGAGAAGGAAAAAGAGCAAAGGATTTACAAGTCTAATGGGAGAGGAATGCCTTAGTTATCGTGCACGTTGACTGCCTTCGAGAAAAATAGAACCCAAGCGGTCTAAGCCCCGGGGCGGACCCCAACCGAAAGAAAGGCTAGCGCCTTTCCCTCTATCAGGCTAACGGCAAGCGAGATAAAGAAAGCAGCTGGCCCTATGTGTCAAACCTTGCCGCGGGAGAGTCTTTCTCCAATGAGAATAAAGCAAGTTTTTGGGCAAGACAAGAAAGGAACTCGCCCTTTGACACCACACCAAGGGATAAGAGCTGATTGCTGGCGATGACTTGGTGAAAGGAATCTATGAGATAAGGTTCTCAAACCGGGTTCCGCTTGGAAATCGAAATAGTCAGAGCGCGGAGCCAACGAGTTCAGTCGAACAGCGTAACGAGTCTAAGGTTACAGAAGCGTTCGCCTACTTTGATAGGTAAACGCATTGCAAGCAAATAGAGCAGAGAGCTTACCGTCTTTTTCTATTAGAGTCGCGAGCTTGTTGTAGTCGGTCCGTGAAGAGAGAACTTGCTGCTTACTTGCTATATCCCCGCGTTCTTGCACGGCTCGTTCTTCGAGCCCTGCTTCTCCCGTCCCCCTCTCCCCGTTCGTTCTATCGTCCAAAACAAGGCCGTATGGAGTATAGCCAAGTGGTAAGGCATCGGTTTTTGGTACCGGCATGCAAAGGTTCGAATCCTTTTACTCCAGATTATGAACACCCGATCGGATCTGTCAAGAACGAGCTGACGACTACAGGGGAAGCGGCTGATTGCAGTCCCTGAGCCCAGCCCGGGAGGAATGCATGGTTCCCTGGCGCTTCATGGGACGGGCGTTCGCAGTCCCCCTCCCTCTAATCTAACCCTCCCCCGCTCCCCATACGAATTTGAACTACGATCCCCTGGAGCAAAACGCTGTGGATACACTTTTTAATGCTGTCACCGAAAGTGTAAAAAAACTTAATGTAACACATAAATATCCCTGCCGGAAAACTGGACATATTCAAAAATAGTCGAGCAGGTCATTCATTGGGGATCCGGCGGATCTACGTTATATGAGATTTTTTCTGATATTACGGAGTATGGCTTTGCCAGTAATTACTTTCACGAGGCATTAAATATCCTCTATTCTATTCTATTGGGGGCCGGGGGTTGGTGGATAAAGAAAGATGGACAGTAAGGATTGCGTAATATCAATTTTTCGGCCTCGCTTAGGTTCCTCTCGATTCTCCCCGGATTTGAGGATCACCTTTGACCTGCCCGACATGCTGTTGACTTGGAGATGAATTCTTCGGCCGTACCTTCTGCGGTCGTTACGCTTGGTCGGTCATGCTGGGACCAAAGAAAAGTAGAAGCCTCAACCGTGTCGAAGGCATTATAACTACAGTACGCGACCTCCAAAATCAACATCTACATCCCGTCGCTACCCTTTCAGCCCTTTAAATGTTCATCTTCCCGCGTGAGGGTGATCAGCGTTCTCGTTCACGAAGCCAACCGAGTTGCTCATGGGAAGGAGCATGTGAGGGAGAAGGACCAAACTTCGTCTCTTCGAACGGAGCCCAGGTTTCCTTTTTGATACTATGTAAAACCTCCTCATCAACAGACGTTTCCCGAATAACCATTCATTTCATGAAAAACCTGCGCTTGTTAGCAGCTGAATCACTCTCTCCTCTCGTAGTGGGCCTCTTTTCTTTCCCCCGCTGGCATGAGGAAAGGGTCCATTCCACTAGCTCTTCTTCTTGATATAATAAAGAGAGGGGTGCGCTTTCCCTTTGAATGAGTAGATCTTCCAGCCCCCGTGCCTACCTTTACTCAATGCTCCTGAAGTCCGAAAAGGAGACTGTGAGTGGACAGGGGGCAGGGAAGTTCAGTTACAGAAATGGTAGTCGTGGACTGGTACCGCAGTACTGCCTACTTTTGGTAATCCTTATTGTGATCCCTCACTCTGGGCTAAGATAGTCTCTTAAGTGCTAGCGTGACGGGAGAGCAAATAGCAATGAACCTTATCTACAGTATTAGTTCCCTCCTACCAAGAACTAAACAAGTTCTCTATGCGGGGAAAAGGGTACCGATAGGCGGATTGACGCATCTGAGCAGGCAGGGAAGACTTAGTGCTTGGAATATGAATGCTATGAGGCTTGGGCGAGAGAGCAGGTCTAGGAGGCCCAGATATTGCATCATGTGAAAGCAGCGAAAAGACCCATAAGAGCTGTAAACAAGTGAGATAGGCACGAAAGGGGGGCATTCTGGGGATGTCTTTAATCAGCCAGCACCTTCAACAGCCAGTAGGAAAGATGCCGACACGGATTCGATTCAAGATTCAGGATAGGGTACGCCCGATGACCAGGCAGGGCGGCACAGCCCCCAACCAAGGGAAGGGGGCTAGCAGCTCTTTTATCCGCTGCTGTCTCTGCTCTGACTGACGAAGGAAGATGTGACCGACTGCATTAGCACTTGTTGAATTGGTCTTCTTTGAGTGCAAGAAATTCGAAGTAGTTCAAATAGCCCTGATCGACGATGCGCGCGTCAGTCCCTTCCCTCTCTCTTGGCCGGCCTATTCTTGTCCATCCAGTAACCATTCTTTCGTTAAGAGTTCCGCGCTTTCCCTGTGGCATCGTATAGTAGAAAACATAACTTCTTCGAGGCATAGAATATAATAAAAGGCGGCTAGGACAGAGAGGCTGTACGTATAGAGAAGGAAAGTATATTTTTCCCAGAGTCTAGCTAACTCTAACCCAAGATTAATCTGGAAGAGGTTCTTCTTCTTTAGTAGCAGATTCGGATTCTGTATAAGAAGGACAGTCTCAACCCTTGAGTACGAAAGAAAGTAGGCTCTTCCTTTATTTTATTATATTACGCTATTCTTCCCATCTCGGGAGAAAAATAAAGAAGTACGTCGACGACAACAGATTCAATAGCTGGGGATCTTGCTAAAAATTAAACTCCTAACCTTCAATCATCTAACCGTGTAGTCTTTAAACTCCCTTTTGGCCATTGAAAGCAGTCCGCAGCTTCTTATGCGAACTCTTCTGCTGCAGCAGATTCAATTCATTCCGATCCTTTAGATCCGATGCAACAAGATCAGCTCTTTCTCTGGCTCCCTTACTTGAAACCTTTTAGTCGATCTAGTCAGTCAAAAAGTTTTCAACTCCGATCCTTTCAGCCCTAGTTTCGCTGTAAGCCAACGCCTTTAGTCGATCTGGTTGTTAGTCTCGTTCCTCTTTAGTCTAGCTGACAGCTTTTCCCTTGACTCGCCTCTATGCGCCTGCTTTCCGAAGTCAATACAAGATTCTCTCTTTCCTCTAAGTCGAGTTCCGTTCCCTCGTTTACTGCTTTCCGATAAAGATATGCCCCGGTATTCAATTCAATAAAGTAGGGATTTCTTCCCTTCCATGGCAAGTTTAGGCTTAGGAAGATTTGATCTTTGTTCCATCTAGTGAAGTAGATTCCAATTCCGGTGAAGAGAAGAGTGAAACTCCGATAGCTACAGGCCTTAGCCCCAAACTAAGAAGATATCCCAAACCCCTACCGCTACCGGTCATCTTTTGATATGGAGCTTTCCCCGGATTCTCTTGAGGTCGGGGTTGAAGAATCTGGGTACTCAACAATGGGTTAAGCCTTTAGCTACGGCTGTTGGGGCAAGTCAGTCTTTAGCAGCCTAAACTAAAACTAAACAAACCTTAATGCCTCCAGGCAGGAGTCTTCCCCACCGAAGACTTTTTCTCGGAAGGAGGGAAATGACATAAGAGGGGATTCCCACTCTCTTCTCTGGTATTGATGCCACCTCAAAAGTATATTATCAGAAGCTTTCCTCTCCGCCCCTACCCCCGCACATTGTCGAGCTTCTTTCCTGGCTTGATGAAGTTAAGTTACTCGCAGCAACTCTTCGAACCTATACTAGCTCCTTAAACTCCTCTCCTTGAAAGACAGGATGAATCAGAAGAGCGACTTTCAGTCTTAGCCCTAGCGTGGGTGAGTGGTTTATTGAGCACAGGCCCTTCCACTCTGTCGATACCATTCCTTGTCACTTCGAGAATGTATTCAAAAAGTAGCTATGTCTCCCTACCCTAAAGGTAGCTGTGTCCCCCCTCCAACCAATTAGTCTAGTCGAGCAGCCTTCGCTCCAACACTGCTTAGGCGAGCTCTCCTATCTAAGGGAAAGTCTCTCTTCCACTCCTCCCCTAACCCTTTAGCCTCGCTTGTCCCCTCCAAACCTTTCTTGTGATGAAAGAAAAGAGGTTGATGCACCCTCAGGTCAGGTGTGGAAACTTTAAAGGCTTCGGTCGAATACCCAAAGTCCTACCCAGGAAAAACCTTCCTCTTCTTTCAGTTCTAGTCGCATCTTCGGACCTATTCCTTAAGGTCGGAGCTAGTCATTCCTACTAAAGGAATTCAACAACTAGTCCCCATTGTTAGCTTCGATTTATGCCCTTCGATCCTCATACCATACTGAGCTGCCTAGCTCCAAGACTTGTAGTGGAGCCTCTGACTTTTTTTTCCTAGCCTATGGGGAATACAAGGGGGAATCCTCACAGTCAGATAGCTATGAGTGAAAGAAGAAAGAGAGTTTCGAGTTTACCGTAGCTACTTCTTCCCCTGGCATGACTTTCCCAGTTGGGGAAGAGAAAGAAGTTCCCCTCCAATCCAACACTTATTAGTCGAGTAGTAACCCCCTCTCCTGCACCTGCACTTCAGAGATTGATTGGTTGAACCAGGAGTCTCATCCCCCTATAAAATACCTCATAGTTAGTTATTGTTATGACCAGCCGAAAACTTGTCCTCTAGATGCCTTCTAACCGTCCTTTTAGCCTATTCCCGCTTATGCTTACTTCATGGCTGATAAGCCTACAGACGCTTGACGCCCCGGAATAGCCTTGCTTTCACGTTCCCCCTCTTTCCTTAGATCAGGTTAGCGCTTATGCTGCTTTACGCAACTATATTCAATCCATTGAGTAGAGAGGGCAATTGAATCAGTCGTCATCCTTCGCTCTTGTGGGACTCGAATCCACTACATAGGCTTTTTTTTTCCTTGTTCTACCGAGATGAACTAAAGAGCGTGAAGGTATTTAACCAAGCCAATGGAGCTTGCCTGGTCTTTCTCGCCTTTCACCGAGTCTGGGATCGATCCCATCTACCATTTCGACAGGAGATTAGATTCAAGTAGTGCTTTTTCCTCCAACCTTGAGCAATTCGTGTGAACAGATTCAGGTGCGTAGCCTTTTTCCACTATGCCTATCGCCTTGAGCTGGCACTCCTAACCTAAACCATTTAACCGGCACTCCTCCCCTTTCTAGTCTACTTGCCACTTCCGACAACAGCTAAATCTATGGCACTTGCCTTGGCTTATTCCCTCGGGTACTCCCCCTTTTTTTAGAATCAAGTTCAAGCATCATCCTATTAAGTAAGGTCTTGGCGTGGCCGCTCTTTTAAGGTAAGCTTTCTTTCCCATCTCTCGTCTCAAGTTCGAATGCTTTTCTGCTTTCTTTTCTTAACTGGACGAATAGGAAGCTTGGCTGCTCTGCCAAAAGGTAGTGAAGATCTTAGCCTGAGAATAAAAGTGATTGTTAACCGGCTTCGCGAAATCCATTAGGTTTACTCGTGGCATTCCATACCTTGGTTCCTCGATCAACTATCTACCTCTGAAGAGAGAAGCCTTAATAAATGTAGTTGCGTTCGTTCTCTTTGAAAGTAGATCTTAGGTCGATCAGGTTGCCGGCCCGCAGACCCCATTTCGGAGCCATAGTAGTGGGCTCATTGGTCCCACGGCTTCTCAATGCTACTTTCTTTGAAGAGACGAAAAGATCCCTAGGGAATTGAACCGCTAGTACCCACCTGGGGGCGGATTCCTTCCGATCTGATTGAATAAGACCAACCTCTCAAACCAATCTCTGCCACGTCTTACCGAACTACACGACCTCAATCCTCATCGCTTTCAGTCTTGATGGCAGATAGTTTACTGGTTGCTATCTCTTTCCCTTGAGCCAACTGAATGGGATATTCTCACTCTGCATGGGAAATGATCCCTGCTAGCAATCTATTATATAGTATGCCTCTATCTCTATGAAAGATAGAGCCTTTCTTTCTTAGTCAGATTCTTTCCTTACTTTTTCCAAAGCAACTCTTTCACCTCTCCACGGACACTATCACTAGACCATAGCTACTTTCATCATTGATATAGTGGCATTCTGTCTTTCATCCCGTAGGCTAGCTGCTTGCTGCGACATTTAGCCTTCTTCCTTCACTTCATGGCATTAACAAAAACAAAGCATCGAGAGAGAGAGCAGGCCATTCCCCTATCTTTTCATTTCTGATTCAATCGAGTCCTACTCTTTCTAACCCGCCCGAGGCTCACTCGTCAACTGTTATCATGACCTCTCTCATTTCTAAGGGGCAGGGCTCACCGAGATGAGAAAAGGCTGCCCAGCCAACGACATTGACTGAAATACATTCTTTCTTGGGGGACTATGCCCTAGGGAGAAAGACGTTCTGATTGCCTCTCAATGGAAGGAATTACTCTTCGGGGGATATTTTTTTCTTTGAGAAGAATGCAATTTCAATATAAGAATTTAGCCAGATTCAGAATCAACATTAGAGAACCAGATCTTATGGATTATCCCCCCATTCTTTCCCCTTTCTAATACTAATAAGGTAAGCTCGTTGAATCCTTCTCATCCTCATAACTAAAAAAAAAAGAGTTTGAACTCTCTTCGTCTTCTTCTTTGTCCCCATTTCTAGCTTCCTCTCCTTGACTTGTATTAGTAGGGCGTTCTTCATCTAAAGGCTCTTCATATCATCTTGTTGTCCAAGTTAAACTCTTCTTCTTGCGTGATAAGGTTCTGGTAAGCTCGTCAGGTGCTGGCGTAAGTAGTCACTCCTACCGTTGCTAAAGCTTTCTCTTTAAGGCTTTTCACTCCGATTATCGTTATTCAAACGGTATCACAGAGAATCTTTCCTTTCGTTCTTCTGGGTTTGAAGAGGGGTTTGATAGCTAGGAAAGTAAAGTCGG